TACTATAAATTTCATTGTTGTCGGTATTGACATGTAAAACGGGACTCTCTCTTTATTCTTGTCCGATTAATCTTCAAAAGATCTATCAAACTCTGGAATGAATCATTTGATCACTTGATCACTGAATATTCAAATTCAATTCTTTTTTCGACTTCAATCGGAATTGATTCACAATAATTCTTCAATTTTTCATAGATTTTTTGATCTCTATCATTCTAATTAATAATAATTAATAGAGAATAGAAATAGAAGATTCGGGTTGTGATTAATCGTTTGCTATATCAGTATGTATACGTACGTATTAGTTATCCTTTCTTTCATTTCGATAGAAGGATTTTAGCTACTAACGTAACGTAGTCAATTTCATTCGTTAGAACAGCTTCCATTGAGTCTCTGCACCTATCCCTTTTTATTCTCATTTTCCATTTTTTTCTCAAAAAAAAAGATTTGGCTCAGGATTGCCCATTTTTAGTTCCAGGGTTTCTCTGAATTTGGAAGTTACCACTTAGCAGGTTTCCATACCAAGGCTCAATCCAATCAAGTCCGTAGCGTCTACCAATTTCGCCATATCCCCCTTTGCTTTGAGACAAAGATCCAGTTGGAATTCCACCCAACTCTTTCATTGATCGTGGCACTCTTGAATTCATTAGGTAATGATTCCTATATCGAAAAAGTGTATGCTGCTATTTTCTTTTTTGCCCACCTTCTATTCCATATTCTATCATTTCATCTCTATTGAATGAACCCTATTTGTTTCAATCCGAAATGATTCTATCATTGATGTATCCACAATTCAATATGGATAGATATATCCAACATATATCTAAGGCTTTCCTACTCCTTCTTTTTTGAAGTGCGGTTTTTAATAGTTGAACGGTCGATTTTTTTTTTTTTTTTGTCCTCTTGTGTATAATGATAGAATCCAAATTCTTCTCATTTTGAGTCATTGATTTTCATTATTCGAATCTAAATCATATGATTTGAATTATTTTCAAATGAAATGATCCTAATATTATTGAAGATTGAATTTCAGATTTTATTTATTGTACTGATTTCATATTCATATTAATCATCATCAGATTTCAGATTATAGTAAGAATTGAAATTCTTTAATTCATAATTGAATTTCTATTTAGATATCTAATTTATCTAGATCAAAATAGTTTTCTTTTCTATTTTATAAATAGAGTCTAAAATCTATAACTTCTAACTAATAACTAAGAAATAGAAGAAATTTCAATAATCAATAAATGAAATAAAAAAAGAAGAAGAATCAATAGGTAATAGTTAAGATCCGATAGTTTACTTTATTCTGTATTCCTATACACTATTGCTCTTATATTGGCCCGCTTAGCTCAGAGGTTAGAGCATCGCATTTGTAATGCGATGGTCATCGGTTCGATTCCGATAGCCGGCTCTTTTTATTTATCGATTTTTTTCTTTCCATGATTTAAAATCTCTGCTCTCGCTTTCTCTAAATGTCAGGTCAACTATCTATTATGTCATGGTAACTTTCAGCTATAGCTATGAAGCTATGAATAAAAAAGTTGACTAGAACAATTAGATCTCTAAAGAAGGAATTGGAAAACGTAGGCTTCACTTGAATTTTCTATATATACAAAAAATCCGAATATTGATAAAATTTCTTTTATTCTATTCTGTTTTGTAGGATTTTAGTAAATTGATAGATTGAGTTTTGCTTCGCTGATCCTTTAGTTCAGTCTGAATTTAGATTTTTTTGTCAAATGAAAGTGAATCAAAGAGGAGTCTTTATATGTCTCGTTACCGAGGACCTCGTTTCAAAAAAATACGCCGGCTGGGGGCTTTGCCGGGACTAACTAGTAAAAGACCCAGATCCAGAAGTGATCTTCAAATCCAATTGCGCTCTGGAAAAAGATCACAATATCGTATTCGTTTAGAAGAGAAACAGAAATTGCGTTTTCATTATGGTCTGACAGAGCGACAATTACTTAAATATGTGCATATTGCTGGAAAAGCCAAAGGGTCAACAGGCCAGGTTTTACTACAACTCCTTGAGATGCGTTTGGATAACATCCTTTTTCGATTAGGTATGGCTTCGACCATACCAGGAGCCAGACAATTAGTTAACCATAGACACATTTTAGTTAATGGTCGTATAGTGGATATACCAAGTTATCGTTGCAAACCTCGAGATATTATTACTACGAAGGATAAAGAAAGATCAAAAGCTCTGATTCAAAATTATCTTGGTTCAGCCCCCCACGGGGAATTGCCGAACCATTTGACTATTGACTCCTTACAATATAAAGGATTTGTAAATCAAATAATAGATAGTAAATGGATCGGACTGAAAATAAATGAGTTGTTGGTCGTAGAATATTATTCTCGTCAGGCTTGATTCTAACGAGAATAACAAGGTTCATACAATTTTGACTCCTTTCACTGAAGTAAATGGAGTACCTTATGCCCTGTCTCATTCACGTATCACAAAAGGATTCTTTTTCTTTTTTCTTCTTTTCAATATACATTTTCTATTTGTATTTTACCTATCACAGGGATGTAATTAGGGATAGAGAATCTCTACGAAATAAGGGTCTTACTGTTAGAATAATGATATCAATTCTTATTTTATTTGATACATTGTAGTCGGTAACGCGATAACGTGGATGAATGAAAAGAAACGGAGAGAGAGGGATTCGAACCCTCGGTAAACAAAAGTATACATAGCAGTTCCAATGCTACGCCTTGAACCACTCGGCCATCTCTCCTACAGAATGTTATTCTTGACCAAAACTCGAATGAATAGCGAGTCATTCATCTTAATTGTAGTAAAGGTATGACCGCCCGATGCTTCCATAAGAAGCAATTTTTTTTTTTCCAATTTACTGTTTATCAAAAACAGCTTCTTCCATCAGTTACCCCATGGATCTATTCAAATCAAAATTCAGGAATCGTCCGATGAATTTTTCTATTTCAATTGTATGGTGTGGCACATACACGTTATGCAACCAAAAAGGATGCTTACTTTATTTGAACGAGTTATCAAACTCCATATCCATAGGATACTTGGTTATTCAACTTAGATGAAATAGTAAGAGTCATTGGTATACTACGAAATTGGAATGAAATCTAATCTGATTCAACTCTTTCATTTCATCTTTGTCCAAAAGAGAGACACCACATTTTTTCCAATTAGTCTGTTTTTATGTTATTTTGTACTGTACAATTCCTTTTTTTGTGGGATCATTTTCCCTAAAGGGGATGAGAAGAATTATAGAATGAATTGCTAATTATGCCTAGATCTAGAGTAAATGGAAATTTTATTGATAAGACTTCTTCAATTGTAGCCAATATTTTATTACGAATAATTCCGACAACTTCAGGAGAAAAAAAGGCATTTACCTATTACAGAGATGGTGCGATTTGATTTTTTTTCTTGTTTTTTTACCCCTAAGTTTTACGAGAAAAAGAACGTAGTTAGGAATAAAAAAAAACAAATTAGTTAAAGAAACCTACGCTTGGTGAAGGTGAAGTTTGGAGATAGAGCAATTCCTTCTGTCGTGTATCCTCGATTGATGCAGCCTTAGATGCTTCAATTTTCAATTATAGATTTTAGTATTGAGCGAAAGGTTACATCTATAGGTTCTGTATTGGAGGTCAATCCTACTTTATTTAGTGCCAATAGGTGGCATCGGGGAAAAAGCACTACACCTAGGAATCAACAACACAAAAACTTTGTTCTAAATAACCCTTTTCCTTATCGGTATCGGGACTAAAAAGAATGGTTGGGAAAACAAAGATCCATCTCATTCGTACTTTTGGTACCCGTATAACCATCAAAGACCGTTGAAGTGACTAATTCCTGGAAATCTTAAGCGTTGAGTACAAAGAAATTTTTGGAGTTACCATTTCTATCTAGCACTAATACGATTGGTGTTAAGAAAAAACCTCTTGTGGGAAGGCTGGCTAGAAATTTCTTGTAAAAATACCAGCTCCTGTGAGTTCATAATTAGAATAGTGAAATTTTGATTACACGAATTATTCCCTTTAGTACTATGCACAGAAGGGAGGAGCCGTATGAGATGAAAATCTCACGTACGGTTCTGAAACGGAGATTCTTTTACTAGAATGAACGACCGTAACGGATGTCGGCTCAATCTGAAGGAAATTATGCAGAAGCTTTACAGAATTATTATGAAGCTACGCGACCAGAAATTGATCCCTATGATCGAAGTTATATACTCTATAACATAGGTCTTATACACACAAGCAACGGAGAGCATACAAAAGCTTTGGAATATTATTTCCGGGCACTAGAACGAAATCCATTTTTACCACAAGCTTTTAATAATATGGCCGTGATCTGTCATTACGTGCGACTATCTTCACTATAGAAAGAAGGAAAAAAAAGAGAAAATCGTCTAGTAAATACTAGACTAAAAAATAGGCTTTCTACATATGCATCGTCCAAAATAACGATTTTTATAAGCTGTAGCAAGGAAAGATACTTCGCGAGAACCAAAAAAATTGGAAGAAATAGGTATGGCCTATATACTTTATTCTATGGATAAAGAGTCGAATTGATATAGAAAGCACCGTAAAGATCCATTAGTAAGCTATTATTTGGTCAATACAGTTCAGAACTGCTTACTTATGTCATGATATGGGATAAAGAAGTGAGAAATCAACTTATGTAATAGAGTTGATCTACTAAAGTATTGAGCAGCGGTGTAGCATCAGATCCCAAAGATAGTAAGTTCTTTTTTCTTAACGGAAGAAAGTCTTTTTCAAAGATTCTATATAAATAAAAATCTCATATACCTTATATGAAATAAGAAACCGAGATAGTTACCTTTCAGAAAATTCTAACGATATCGGGGGATATCTATGCTTCATTTTTCTGAAAGGTGGGAGAAAAGAGAAAACTAATAATGGATCCAAATTAGAATTGGAAACTTATGTAATAAACATCTTCTGGTTAACCCAAGAGAAAATAGAATAGATTGATGAGAAATTTA